TAAAAAAACGAAAAAGAAAGACAAACCTCTTGTGACTCTTCTTTTCGATTTGAATCGATGGAATCGACCATTTCGCTACATAAAAAATAATAAAATTGAGGGGGGTGTCAGAAAGGAAATGTCACAATATTTTTTTGACATATGCCAAAGTGATGGAAAAGAAAGAATCTCTTTTACATATCCTCCTAGTTTATCAATTTTTTTGGAAATCATAAAAAGAAGGATATCCCCGCATACACTCGAAAAATCTTCATCTAATGAGCTCGACAACCCTTGGATTTATACCAACAAACAAAAAGTGAAAAATTTCAACAACGAGTTTCTAAATCGAATTGAAGCTCTAGACAAAAAAAAAGTGAAATTTTTCTTCAACAACGATTTTCTAAATCGAATTGGAGTTCTAGACAAAAAAAAAGTGAAATTTTTCTTCAACAACGATTTTCTAGGAGTTCTAGACAAAAAAAAATCTATTTTGTTGGATATACTCGAAACAAGGACTCGATTGTGTAATGACGATTCTAAAAAAGAATACTTATCCCAAAGCTATGATCCTTTCTTGGACGGATCATACAGGAAAACAATATACGAATCACCATCAATCCTAAAAAATTTCATAGAGAAACTTGGGAAAAATCGGATTCAGGGTCTCCTTCTTCCGGATACTGATTACCACGAATTTGAACAGAAAATAAATGGATTTGAACCATTATCAACAGAAATTGTAACGGATGCTAATGGTCAAAAAATTAGCAGAAAATCAGAAGAAATGAGTAAAAAAGTCCCTCGATGGTCATACAAATTAATCACCGAGATAGAACAAGAATCAGAGGAATATCCGGAAGAGGCACCAGACGATCATGAAATTCGTACAAGAACACCCAAACGTGTAGTCATTTTTACTGCTAAGTCGAAGGATCTTGATCCTACTATTGTGAATCCTAAAGAGTCCGATGAACCAGAGGAATTTGCTTTGATGCGTTATTCACAAAAATCAGACTTTCGGGGAGGTCTAATCAAAGGTTCTATGCGGGCTCAACGGCGTAAAATGGGTATTTGGCTATTCTATCAACCACATGCACATTCCCCTCTTTTTTTGGACAGAATCCGAAAATTACCTTTTTTTGATTTTGATGATATCTCCGGGGTGATTAACCGAATTTTTAGAATTTTTAGAAATTGGGTGCGGAAAGGGGAAGCATTCAAAATTGTCGAGTATACAGAACAGCAAACAAAAAGAGAAGAAAAAAAAGAGGAGAACAGAAAAGGGAAGGAAGCGCGAATAGAGATAGCAGAGGCCTGGGATAACATTCCATGTGGGCAAGCAATAAGAGGTTCGCTGTTATTAAGTCACTCTTTTTTTAGAAAATATATTAGATTCCCTTCATTCATAATTGCGAAAAATATTGGACGTATGTTGCTATTGCAACGTCCTGAATGGTCTGAGGATTTCCAGGAATTGAATCAAGAGATGCATGTTAAATGTACCTATAACGGTGTTCCATTATCCGAAACAGAATTTCCGAAAGATTGGTTCCTGGACGGTATGCAGATAAAAATCTTATTTCCTTTCCGTTTTAAACCTTGGCACAAATCGAACCTAGGATCCTCTGAGAAAAATCTAATGCAAAACAACAAAGAGGATTTTAGTTTTTTAACAGTTTGGGGAAGGGAAGCTGCACGTCCTTTTGGTTCGCCCCGAAAACAACCTTCCTTTTTTAAACCCATTTTAAAGGAACTCGAAAAAAAAATTCGACAATTACCGAAGCACTATTTTCGAGCTCGAATAGTTTTCAAAGGAAAAACTAAATTATTTCAACAAGTTTCAAAAGAAACAAACAATTGGGTTATCAAAAGTCTTATTTTTATAACAAGAATAAAAAAAGAACTTTCAAAAGTAAATCCAATTCGATTATTGCGGTTAAAAGAAGTAGAAGTATATGAATCGAGTGAAATTAAAGAAGAAAAAGATTCCATAATCAGCAATCAGATAATTCACGAATCAGTTAATCAAATTACATCTCCGAGTTGGAAAAATTCTTCAGTGACAGAAAAAAAAATGAAGGATCTCACTGATAGAACAAGTACAATTCGAAATCAAGTAGAAAGAATCACAAAAGATAAAAAAAAAGTAACTCCAAGAATCAATAATCTTAGTCCTAACAAAACAAGTTATAATGCTAAAAGATTCGAAAAATGGCAAAGAAGAGCTGCTGGATTAATCGCTAAATTACCCCTGTTTTTCAAATCTTTCATTCAAAGAATATACACAGATATCTTTTTATCTATCATGAATATTCCCAGAATGAATACAGAACTTTCTCTTGAATCAACAAAAAAAAAATCCATTTCTAATAATGAAGAAGAAAAAATGAATAAAAAAAAGAAAAATCCAATTATTTCTACTATCAAAAAGGCACTTGATTATATTGGAAATAGTCAAATAATTTCACATCTTTTTTATGAATTATCCTGCGTGTCACAAGCATATGTATTTTACAAATTATCACACCAACTTAGTAACTCGTATAAATCTGTTCTTCAACATCAAGGAAGCCCTTTTTTTCTTAAGCCCGAAATAAAGGCTCCTTTTGAAACACAAGGAATGGGTCATTCGAGTTATGAAATGAATCACTGGAAAACCTGCTTAAGAGGGTTAAGAGGACATTATCAATACGATTTATCTCAGATCAGATGGTCTAGATTAATACCAGAAAAATGGCGAAATAGAGCTCATCAGCGTCGTATAGCTAAAAATGAAAATTTTAGCAAATGTCATTCAAAAGACCAATTAATTCATTTCAAAAAACAAAAACAATTTGAAGTGGATTCATTATCTAATCAAAAAGATAATTTTCAAAAATACTATAGATATGATAGATATGATCTTTTATCATATCAATTTCTTAATTATGAAAATAAAAGGGAATGCTGTTTTTATAGATCTCCGTTTCAAGGAAATACGAACCAAGAGATTTCTTATAAAACGGCTAAACTTTTTGATAGGCCGGGGAACGTCCCTATTAAGAATTTTCTAGGAAAGGTTCCATATAGGGAAAAAACGACCGATACAAAATATTTGGATTGGAAAATTATCCATTTTGATCTTAGAAAAAAACACGAAATTCAGTCCTGGATCATGAGAGATACCAATAGGAATCAAAGGAAAAAAATGCGTACTAATAATTCTGAAAAAATGCGTACTAATAATTCTGAAAAAATGCCTACTAATAATTCTGAAAAAATGCCTACTAATAATTCTGAAAAAATGCGTACTAATAATTCCGAAAAAATTCAGAAAAATGATCTTTGTTATCTTATGATTCCAGATAGGATTCCAGAAATCAATCCACCAAATTCAAACGGATTTTTTGATTGGATGGGAATGAATGAAAAAATGCTAAAGGATCTCATACCGAATCGTTGGTTCTTCCCAGAATTTGTGTCACTTTCTAATGTATATAAAACGAAACCTTGGGTTATACCAAGCAAATTACTTCTTTTAAATTTGAATGGAAATCAAAATAGCAGTTTGAATGGAAATCAAAATAGTAGTTTGAATGGAAATCAAAATAGTAGTTTGAATGGAAATCAAAATAGTAGTTTGAATAGAAATCAAAATAGTAGTAGTACTGAAAAGGAAAAGATCAATGACAAGGAAAAAGGAAGTTTTTTGATAGCATCGAATCATCGAAATCAAGAAGAAAAAGAATCCACAAGCCGAGGAGATCTTGAATCCGTTCTCCCACAACAAAAAGATATTGAAGAAAATTCTGAAAGATCAGGCATGAAAAAAAGGAAAAAGAAAAAAAAAAAAGAAACAGAAGCAGATTTATTCCTGAAACGTTATTTTCTTTTTCAATTGAGATTCGACGAGACTTTGAATCAAAAAATGATCAATAATATCAGGACGTATTGTCTCCTGCTTAGACTGATAGATCCAAGCAAAATTCTTCTAGCCTCGGTTGAAAGGAGACAAATGAGTTTGGATATCATGAGGTTGAAACCATTGATGAAAAAAGAAGCATTTATTATAGAACTCATTCGTCTGTCTGGAAAAAAAGATGGACAATTGATTATGTATCAAACCATAGGTACTTCGTTGGTTCATAAGAGTAAGGGCAAAACGAAATACCAAGAGGAAAGAGAAAGATATGTTCTTAAGAAAGATTTTGATGAAGCTATTTCATCACATAACAGAATAAGTAGAAATAGAGACAAAAATCATTTTGATTTACTTGTTCCTGAAAATATTTTATCGTTTAGACGTCGTAGAGAATTCAGAATTCAAATTTCTTTGAATTCAAAGAATAGAAATGATATAGATAGAAATCTAGTATTTTGGAACGGAAAGAACGTAAAAAACAGCAGACAAGTTTCACATGACAATAACCATCTTGATAGAGAGAAAAATCAATTCAAATTAATGAAATTAAAGCACTTTCTTTGGCCTAATTATCGATTAGAAGATTTAGCTTGTATGAATCGTTATTGGTTTGATACCAATAATGGCAGTCGTTTCAGTATGTTAAGAATACATCTTTATCCACGATTGAAAATTCGTGGATAATAGATTGAAAATTCGTGGATAATACACTTTTTCTATCTATCCTATACCCTATCTATCTATCCTATACCCTATATATAATATAGGGTATCTGAAATAGGATAGATAGAAAATATAGGGTATCTGAAAGCACACAAATACACAGATCACATGTCTTGTCTCACATTTCATTCTAGTATCCAATACGAAATTGGATAATGTCTCAATTAGATCTCGAAATGAATCAACAGAACCTTCTTCGTTTTAGGTCTAAATTCTTCGATGCGAAAATGTACCAATCCTTTTCTATTCCTATCTAAAATTTGAAAGTGGATTGATTGATTTGAATTCAGAAAATTAGCAGTTCATAAAGAAATTCGGATTAGATTATTGTATATACCACATTCAAATTAATGGCATTATTATTACTGATCGGTAAAATCCATATCTGTAAAAA